AACGCAAATATGAAAATTTTCTGAGAATTGCTTATAGGCAACATAAAGATAATAAATATCTGTGTAACAATTTCGACTCTGGGGTTTACATAGACTCATAATTGTTGTTATAATGGAAAATTGAGAAGAATGCTGATGTATCAATTTGTATTTTCTCGTGTCATTAGGAAAATAAAATCCAATTTTGAGATTCAAATCATTCATGAATTTGCAGTCAGCAGTCAATAGTTAAGGGTTCAAATTTGTCATAAATTTTTACTTTTGCGAATGAAAATCCACATTTTATTTTTCAATAGAAAGTGAGAGAAGTTGGCTATTTTGAGATGGGTGAATCCAATACAATCAAAAGGCGGGAAGGATTTTTTGTATAATTAGGAAAGAAAAGGGTTAGAAGTTAAGAAAAACGGAACTCAAGGTGAAAATCCAATAAAAGAAAGTTCCGTACTGCGTCATATATTTTCTATCATTTTGGCGGCATGGCCGAGTGGTAAGGCGGGGGACTGCAAATCCTTTTTCCCCAGTTCAAATCCGGGTGTCGCCTGATCAACAAAACAAAAGACTCGAAATATCTTCTTCTGGTCTGCTGATATAACTCGCCGAAGTATTTCCGAGCAGAAGCGGACCGTTGATATTTGTTTGATTCGAAGCATCCGGCTGGGGTGGGGTTTTTCTGTAAATCCTCGTATCTAGGATTTAAGGAAATATTCTAGAAATATTCTAATGGTAGACGGGTTATCAAGACTTCGAGATTCCACTAATCACTAATCGCTATATACATATACGACATATACGACGGACTCCCAAAAACAAAAACTTCTCAGTCCTCAGGTATCCAATCAATATTCGATTGGATGGATAATTCACTTTGAATTTCAATTCTAGTAAAGGGCAAAAGAAAAAGAGAAACTATTTCTTTTCGGCAACCCCCTAATCAAGAATATACTTCTACAGTCTGCCTATTCTTTCACAGAGAAAAATAGAAAGGGTACGAATTCTATCAAATGGGATTTTAGATAAGGATTATCCGCTTTTTTTACTTATTTTGTTTTACTTATGAGGATCAACAAAACTTATTATTCCTATGCGTTCCATTAGGAGCATTTCCCCGAGATGTTACTATGTATTTTGCTTATGCTTCATTTTTCCTGATTGCAAATCATCATATAGGAATTTATATTTATAATAAATATAATTTTAGAATATAAAAAATAAGTGGATTTAGTGAATTGGTTTATCAATAGTGTTCGATCAGAATCCCCTTTTGACTCTGCGCCCCCGCTTCCACTATACTATTATTAGTGAGGAATGATGGAATAACTCCTTCATAGTTATAGAAATAAGGGGACATAATTCACATGGATATAGTAAGTCTCGCTTGGGCTGCTTTAATGGTAGTCTTTACATTTTCCCTTTCGCTCGTAGTGTGGGGAAGAAGTGGACTCTAGGGGTATTACTAATTGAGTTGGGGAATCAAACTGTATCAACTGTTTTATAGATCGTTCTGCAACGGGTTTTTAACTATTTCAAACGAAAATAAAAAGATCTTCATTTTGAATTCCATTGGATTCGGATGAAGTAATGTATTATATGAATCATACTCTTCAATTAAAGAGATATTTCTCCTATCTTTGTATTTCGAAAGGGATCTAAATGATAGGAAATTTAGTCCAATCCAATTTTTCCTAAATTTTTTATTTCAATCGAGGAGCTCTTACCAGGCTTCTAGATGGATACTAAGGAAGACCCGACCTTTTTATTATTATTTTATTTGTTTCCCGGTTTACTGTTCAAAGAAGTCAAAGAAGAAGTTGTTTTGTTAAGTGTATACGCACTTTCTATGAGAAAGTGTATAAACATAGCGGTTGTCTAACGAGATAATATAGAGAGGAGGATCTTCCCTCAGGCGAGTGGCATATCGCACATTTACCGACTGCTTTCTAATTTTAGAAATTTGATTTAGGCTTTATCGACTCACATTTCATATCATGGTTCTAGGCGTTAACAGAAGGTTTACTCTTCCTTTTCGAACTACGAGAAGTGCCCATGAAACTCCTGTTGATGGTTCAATCAACTACTTCTTCGGAATTTTTACTAATAATTTTTTTTTATTAATAGAAATACCTATCGTTTTTCCTTTATTGATTTATTTCTTTTGATAGATACCGAGATTTTTATTGAACATCAGAAAAAATCTAGTAACTAGTAATTAGAACCCTAAGACATAAGAATAAGAGTAAAACTATTATTTCAGATTGATGGAAACAAATACAAATAGGTGTAGCAAATAAATAGAATTCGGTGCTATGTCAATTCCATATATGGAATTGATATCCACATACATATATAATACATACATATATAATATTGTATATTATTGTATATTAAGTATATTAATCTAGATTTAGCCTCTACCTTTATTCTTACAATATTCTAGAGTACAATATTCTAGAGTACAACTTTATACACTACAATAATACCAATAGATCATATGGTCGAAAGATTCATCTATTTCTTTCGACCATACGATCTATCTATTAGAATACTGCGGATTATAGTCCGCTTATTTCATTTAAGTTTCATTTAAGACGCAAAAATTGCAATCCTTTTCATTTTATTTCGTCAATTTTTTATAAGAACTCAGAAGTAAAGTTTAATTGAAATTTCAAATTAATGATTAATTAATTAATCATTTTGACTGATTGTTTTTACATAAATGATAAGTAGAAAGGCGGTAGGAACTAGAATGAATAGTGCAGTAGCAACAAATGCAAGAATATTTACTTCCATAATCTAATCTTTTTTTACTTCGCAATAACTCGGGATTTAGTCCCATAGAGATGAGAAACTTTTCACTTGTAAATTCAATGAATTTATTCCCTCTTAATCTTAATCTCGCTGGTTTTGAATCGGATGAATATCATGAATAACAATATCTGAGCTGTCAAATCAATTTCTCGTCGAAAATGGAATAGTATAACATAGGAAGTTTTTTTATCCATACCGAACCCAGCTTGTATTCCGGACCCAATCCCCAATTCCTTTATTTATCGTCTGTTTCCGCTCTTTTTTTCTATAACTACTCTATGTACAATGATCTCATGAAGTATCATCAGATTGCCCTTCCACTTCCATTAGTCACATAGTTCCAAATCAAAACAAGAAAGAAACTCAAATTGCTAAGAGGATCTCTGCCCTTTACCCCCTTCCGTAGATTATTAGTACTGGGTATATATCAAAGGCTCAGCGTGCAATTTGAATGCAATCCATTTTTTAATTAGTAATTGAGGTTATATAAAACCAGGGCCATAAAGAGAAATTGTTTAATCTAGAAAAGTCTTCTAATTCTCTTTCTCTTAGGGGAATCTTGTTAAATTCATTTTTTATTGTGAATTCCATTTGTGTATGTGTGCCCCTCTCCAAAAAAAGAATATAGTATTCTATTCCACGGATCGGGAACAATCGAAAAAAAAGATCCGGCATTTCTTGGAATGCTTACTATAATGCTACCGAAAATTATATTAATCCAATCCGCCCATCTCCTACCACAAAGAAAATCAAAAGGGATCTTTCTTTTGGGGGGAATGCAATTCTGCCCCTGGCCCCCTTTCGAATTGATTGATGTATTTAGTGGATCCGTCGGGACTGACGGGGCTCGAACCCGCAGCTTCCGCCTTGACAGGGCGGTGCTCTGACCAATTGAACTACAATCCCAGAGAAATAAGGGATCTAGCAGAAATTTGGATTGTTTATCTCCGTATCGAGTATTTTTAAGGGGCGCGGGGGATTATACGTGGCAGATTGGGGAATTTTTGGGCCGAGCTGGATTTGAACCAGCGTAGACATATTGCCAACGAATTTACAGTCCGTCCCCATTAACCGCTCGGGCATCGACCCAGGAGGAATCGCTTGTAAGACTATTGGGAATTCGTGATCAACTTCCTTTCCTAGTCCCCCACCCCCAGGGGAAATCGAATCCCCGCCGCCTCCTTGAAAGAGAGATGTCCTGAACCGCTAGACGATGGGGGCCCATTTGTCTAACCGTCATGATACTATGATCATAGTATCAATAGTTTTTTTAAATTGTCAATGTATGATTAGATCCGAGGAATCTTTCCGCTTTTCCTAATTGCGGATAACTTGTTGATTCGTCATTCATATTCATGAATCTCATTAGAATGGGCATTCTCTACTCTATCTCTATATCTATATATAAAATAGAAATCTAGATATATAAAAATATAGATATAAAAAAATCTAAATCTAGTATCGAAATCTAGATTTATTTCGTCTAATATAAAAAAGTGTAAATAATACTAATACTCTAATACTCTAATACTAAAGTAACAAAGTCTAGGGTTTTCGGGGAGTCCCTGGTCCAAAAAAAAGGGGTTAAGTTCCACTTTTTTCGCTTTCATTCTTCCATTCATTGATTCATTTTTTGTTAAGATGAGATAAGAATATCTCACAATAAAACAATAAAAGAAGGGAATTAACAAACAGTAAGCGTGATGAAAAAATTCTACCTGTCTTGTCCCCTAAAAAAATTCAAAGCATTTTAGATAATTTCTTGATCACAGGACTTGATGAAATACCTTGAAATTTATGCCGAATTGGTAGGTGTACGTGTAAGTGAACTTTATTGTGATGGAAATCAATTCATTCAATGAAAGAAACGGAATTAGGTTCGGTCTTGAAACAATTCATTACATTTTACCTTAGACTTGCTGGGTAAATCAATTTTTTTATTGAATAAAAAGAAAAACCCACTAGCAAGTATGAGTCTACCATATGTATATATGTATATATATATATATACTGTATATATATTGGAATAATATATATAATATTCTATATACATAGAGATTGGATATGGATATATATATATTGTATCCACATAGTAACCCATTCAAGAATTCAATCAAAAATCAAATAAGCCCTTTTAACTCAGCGGTAGAGTAACGCCATGGTAAGGCGTAAGTCATCGGTTCAAATCCGATAAG